AACACATTCCCACCAATTCCCAAAAAATATAAATTTGTATCAAATTTGAACTAGTAACTAATCCCAACATGGAAGTACTGAAAAAACTCATATAAGCAAAAAATCTCAAATATCCGTGATCATGAGACATATAATTATCACTATAAATCAGAACCATAATTCCGACAGTAGTGATTAATATTGACATAATAGAAGTAAGTGGATCGATCAAGTATCCGAATTCTAAAGAAAAATCATTATTGATAATCCAAGACCATACATATTGATAGACAGAACTGCTATTTATTTGCTGAATAGACAGATTCATAGAAAAAATCATGACTATACTTAACAATAAAACGCTTTGAAAAGCCCACATACGACGAAGACTTTTTGTTGCCGTCGGAAAAAGAAGAAGTCCCAACCCTATTAACATAGGAACTGGAAGTGGAAGAAAAGGTATTATCCACGCATATTGATATGTCTGTTCCATAAAAAAAAAGTTTTTTATTCTTAATTAATTGTTTCCGATTCACCGGATCTTACCTCTTTCGAAAAAAGTCAATAAAAAATCAAGATATGCACTAACTTATTGAATAATTTTATATTAGTATTTATTTTTATATTAGTATTGATTCTGAGTATTTTCAAAATCGTTCAAATATTCAAAACAAGAAGTTACAATTGGTCAAATGATATGACTAAGTGACATATAAAAACGAATAATACTTATAATAGGAAAATGAAAATATAGCAAGGATCAAAATTTAGGCTAAAAAGAGTACTTTATCCTGATATGAATTATAGGATTAAATAAGGGCATCGGTCTAATGAAAGTCTAATTAAATAAAAACTTTTTCTTTTAGTTAGTTAGTTTATTTCAACTCATTAACTAATTCATTATGAGATTGATTGTTTTCCATTTCAATCAAAACAATTGATTAGTAAAGTTTAGAAGATTATAGATCTAAAATGAACTTTTTTGACTAAAAAAAGACTCGATTTATTAGGCAAAAGTTTACAATCCTTTGAGGTATTTTATTACATGTAAATAAAGTATAGAATAAAATAAATAAAGGTCTTTTAGGTTCTTTATTTATTTTATTAAGTTTGATTTAGCAGATTCTAAAGATATAACTTTGAGAGATAAACAACAAGAACTAAAAGTTCCAAACCAAAAAATTTTTGGTTTTACGAATAGTGTATGGAATCAAAATTTTTTTATTGTTATTTCGAGTCATTTTTGATCCAACTTTAACGGATCTTTGACATATCTATATTGATTTTTTATGAAAAGAATCTTCTTTAGATAAAAAATAGATAATGAATAAGAAATAAGAATTCGTTTTGAACAATAGATGTCTTTCACATCCAACTATAAAAATGAGTCACTTTTAAATGGCAGTTCCAAAAAAACGTACTTCGATATCAAAAAAGCGTATTCGTAAAAATATTTGGAAAAGGAAAGGATATGGGGCGGCGTTAAAAGCTCTGTCATTAGGGAAATCTCTTTCTACCGGTAATTCAAAAAGTTTTTTTGTACGACAAACAAATAAGTCCTAAAATATCGGAATAATCAGAATGGATTTGACTCAAAAAAAGAGCTCAGTAATTTGTTAATATCAAAGGTAATATAAAATGAATAATTGGCTGTCCCTATTCTAATCAATATGAAATAGACCTTTATTTTTATAAAAGAATTCTTCTGTTTTCTGAATTATAAAAAAAGAAAAAATAAAAAATGGTTTATTTTTTTTTAGTATATTTTCACTCAAATTTTGGTGGTGGGGAGTCTTATTTTCCCCATCGACCTTTACAAAAATGAAAAAAAAATTTTTCTCGGGAAGGCCAGATAGAATATTTTTAGTTCAAATTAATGAAGTGTTGGAACTAATTGATTCCATGTTAAAACTTTTTGGATAACCTTCTGACTTCTTAATTTATTTACTATATGTAATGAGTTTTCTATCTATCTCCAATTTTCAGCCCAGTCAATAAAAGAACTTAATTGTTGCGATATTATGTACAAAAAATGTGTCAATTTGGAGTAATCCAAAATCGACATATTTAAAATTCATCGATCAAATTTATTTTTTTGTTTCAAATTGATGAAATCAGATAAACCATAAAGAATGACAAGAAAAGTAAAAAAGGAAACTAATGAACCTTCAAATTGACTTTTGAACTCATTTTTTTATCAATTTGAATCTTTACTAAAAAACTAAAAAAACTTATTTGATTGAATTGACTTGTTCAATCTCGACGATTGAATATAAATAGGCTATTATGAGTTCGAGCAAGCCGCTATGGTGAAATCGGTAGACACGCTGCTCTTAGGAAGCAGTGCTAGAGCATCTCGGTTCGAGTCCGAGTGGCGGCATGCCATCTTCTAAAAGAGATCTAATAGATCCTATAATAAAAATAAATTAAATTCCCCATTTCTATTTCTTAGGGGATTCCTTACCCTTTTTTCATTTTTATGATATTTTCAACTTTAGAGCATATATTAACTCATATTTCT